TAGTTTAGCCTTTGTTTCCTCTGTGCCCTGTCTTCTTTAAAGATTCATCCAATGGAATCCCGACTCCCTTTCTTTTTGATTTCCATTCTATTTATAATTAGAACCTAATTAAGATAGGATGACTAATGTATGCAGCCTAATGAGGAGTAATACTATAAAAATAAAGAACTCTATTTCAGAACTATGAGACAGAATATTCTGTTTTCTTATTTACTCTTTCTTTATTTTTGGATTTTATTTCAATTTTTCTATTTTATAGAAAGTAGATCGATTTAGATAATGTATATATAAGCAAAGTAATATACTTCAAACAAAGTAGGAATTCGCAAGATGGAGAAAATCATTGCAGTTATTATAGGGAAGTCTAGGGACTTAGAGCATATCCTATTTGAAGGAGGATGGAATTCAAATCAGGTAAGGGATCCTTCCTTCTATTGATTTGATAGAAATTTGTTTTTCTTTTCCTGTCTCTAAGATTTTCGATGAATGAGCCTGTGGTAATGCTTTTATCTCTATTCTATGGCGCAAGCGACCGTCCAGTCTATAAACAAGTACTAATGAGGAAATGAAAACTATACTAAAGGAAACATAGGATCTCTATCCTAAAATCTAAAAAAAGGACATATTAGGGCTATACGGATTCGAACCGTAGACCTTCTCGGTAAAACAGATCAAACGGATTATTATCGAAATGATTCGAACTGTTTCAAAGACCCAACATGCATTTTTTTGCATTGGGCTCTTTCATCAACTGATGTAAAGATCAGTTAGTCCACCATAGTTTTTCTTTACGGAAAGATAATGAGATGGCTCCCTGTGCTCTGATTGATTATTTGTATTATGATCTATCTAGGAGCAATACCAAAGTGTTTCAAAGGAGGATTACCTTGACTTAGGTCTGCCTCCGGCCTAAATTAAATCAACCTAAGTGAAATGGAGTCTCTATCGTTCCGCTGCAAGAGTTGACTATGAGACTTCATACACCTTAAAGTTCATAGAACGAAAAGAAGTTTTTTGGAGGCCCTTATCCTCATTACGCCTAGCATTTAGTGGGCTGGATATTTACCTTATCAACTAGCAAATCAATAAGGGTTCTATTTGATTAGGCACCTGAATTGGCACCTGAATCGGACTGAACCGACTGTTTGTCAGGCTACTGTTCTCCTATTCTCTCGAATCCATGAAGTAAGACATTGATTTTGCAATAAGATCAATTATGTTCATTGCATAATAAGCTCCCTTGAAAAGCATTGGCGCACGTGTAAGCGAGTTGCTCTACCGAACTGAGCTATAGCCCTTGTCAGAGATATCTTAACATATAGATAATTTCTTGTCAAGATGAATATTCTCTAATGCCAGAGGATATCCCTTTGATCTGTTTACTATATAACATACCAATAACGGAGCAGTATTGCTTATAAAAAGGATTCGATCTATAATCGATCGAAGTAATGGGTCTTCCTTTGTGGTGATAAATTGCCTACTTAACTCAGTGGTTAGAGTATTGCTTTCATACGGCGGGAGTCATTGGTTCAAATCCAATAGTAGGTAGGTAGGTAGAAAAATTACTAGATAGCATTGGACTTACTTCGCTTCGCTATCTAATAACTTTTTCTACCCCTCTTCCCTTTTTCTTTTTATCAACTAAACCATTGGATTGTATTCAATTGGATGGGGGAATCCAATTGATAGCCTCGACTCGTATCCTAGCTCGTCTGAGAGCTAGCTTCGCTTCAACCAACTCTTTCGTACCCTCAGCTCTACTCAAGTTAGCTTCGGCTATTTCAAGTGCCTGTTGAGCTTCTTCCGGATCAATGTCACTACCCAGTTCCGCATCATTTCCTAAAATGATGATCTCATTATTAACTATTCTCGCAAAACCGCTCCACAGAACCGCCGTTAACCATTGGTCGTTGAGGAGGCGTATTCTCAAAGGACCCATATCTACAGCTGTGTTAATGGGGGCGTGGTTTGGTAATACGCCAATTTGGCCACTATTAGTAGATAAAATGATTTCTTTCACTTCACAATCCCAAATAATTTGCTTAGGAGTTAGTACATAAAGATTTAATTTCATTTCTTCAATTTGTTCTCCTCTTCTAAGTTTATAGCTTTCGTGCTAGCTTCATCGATGTTACCCACCAAATAAAAAGCTTGTTCGGGTAGGCCGTCTAATTCTCCGGAAAGGATTAGTTGAAATCCCCTAATTGTTTCTGCAAGACCAACATACTTTCCTGCAGAACCGGTAAAAACTTCTGCCACAAAGAACGGTTGTGATAAGAAACGTTCAATTTTTCGTGCTCTTGCTACAGTTAAACGATCCTCCTCTGATAATTCATCCAACCCAAGAATTGCGATAATGTCCTGAAGTTCTTTGTAACGTTGTAAAGTTTCCTTAACTCTTTGCGCAGTTTCATAATGTTCGTTGCCAACGATCCGAGGCTGTAACATAGTTGAGGTTGAATCTAAAGGATCTACTGCTGGATAAATACCCTTGGAAGCTAATCCTCTGGAAAGTACGGTAGTAGCATCCAAATGTGCAAATGTTGTGGCAGGAGCAGGGTCGGTCAAATCGTCCGCAGGTACATAAACTGCTTGGATCGAAGTTATGGATCCCTTTTTTGTAGAAGCAATTCTTTCTTGCAAAGAACCCATTTCTGTACTAAGAGTAGGTTGATAACCCACTGCGGAGGGCATTCTCCCTAATAAGGCGGATACCTCCGATCCTGCTTGAACAAAACGAAAGATATTATCGATGAATAGAAGCACGTCTTGCTTATTAACATCTCGGAAATATTCTGCCATAGTTAGGGCAGTTAAACCAACTCTCATACGAGCTCCCGGCGGTTCATTCATTTGACCATAGACTAGAGCTACCTTTGATTCCTCCAAATTTTTTTCATTAATTACTCCGGATTCCTTCATTTCCATATAAAGATCATTTCCTTCACGAGTCCGTTCCCCTACTCCGCCAAATACGGATACGCCTCCATGAGCTTTAGCAATGTTGTTGATTAATTCCATGATGAGTACTGTTTTACCTACTCCAGCCCCCCCAAATAGTCCTATTTTTCCTCCACGTCGATAAGGAGCTAAAAGATCGACCACCTTAATACCTGTTTCAAAGATGGATAATTTCGTATCTAGCTCGATAAAGGCAGGCGCAGATCTATGAATAGGGAATGTTGCATTAATATCTACAGGACCCAAATTGTCAATAGGTTCCCCAAGAACGTTGAAAATTCGTCCGAGAGTAGCTCCACCGACTGGAACACTGAGAGGAGCTCCCGTGTCAATCACTTCCAATCCTCTCATCAACCCGTCTGTAGCACTCATAGCTACAGCTCTAACTCGATTATTTCCTAATAATTGTTGTACCTCACAAGTCACATTAATTTGCTTACCGGCAGTGTCTCTACTCTTGACTACCAAAGCGTTATAAATATAAGGTAACTTGCCCGGGGGAAAAGTGATATCCAGCACGGGTCCAATAATTTGATCGATACGCCCTATGCTTTTTTCTTCAATTGTGGAAACCCCGGGACGAGAAGTAGTAGGATTGGTTCTCATAATTATCACATAATTTTCAAAAAAAAAAGGAATTTGTCGAATTTTTTCTTGTTGAATAATGCCAAATCAAATCCAAAAAAATAGCCAAAAATCCAAAAGTCAAAAGGAAATGAATTAGTTAATTCAATAAGAGAGAAAGGGGGGACGAGGACTTGATTTCGTTGCCCAAGCGAATCCCATTCAATCGTTTACTCATGGAATGAGTCCGTTGGAAAGTTCAATCAATCTTTTTTTTCATATACATTTCGCCTTTTGTGGAGGATCTGTCCCTACTCTACTTTCCTATCTAGGACTTCGATATACAAAATATATACTACTGTGAAGCATAGATTGCTGTCAACAGAGAATTTTCTTAGTATTTAGGTATTTACATTCAAAATAAGAAAGGGGCCTATTAAGAACTTGTAAAATAAGGATTAGGGATTGATTTGGGTTGCGCTATATCTATCAAAGAGTATACAATAATGATGGATTTGGTGAATCAAATCCATGGTTTAATAACGAACCATGTTAACTTACCATAACAACAACTCAATTCCTATCGAATTCCTATAGTAGAATTCCTATAGGATAGAACATACACAGGGTGTACGCATTATATATGAATGAAACATATTCATTAACTTAAGCATGCCCTCCATTTTCTTTAATGAGTTGATATTAATTGAATACCCTTTTTGTTTTAAAAGATTTTTGCAAAGGTTTCATTTACGCCTAATCCATATCGAGTAGACCCTGTCGTTGTGAGAATTCTTAATTCATGAGTTGTAGGGAGGGACTTATGTCACCACAAACAGAAACTAAAGCAAGTGTTGGATTTAAAGCTGGTGTTAAGGATTATAAATTGACTTATTACACCCCGGAGTATGAAACCAAGGATACTGATATCTTGGCAGCATTCCGAGTAACTCCTCAGCCCGGGGTTCCGCCCGAAGAAGCAGGGGCTGCAGTAGCTGCCGAATCTTCTACTGGTACATGGACAACTGTTTGGACTGATGGACTTACCAGTCTTGATCGTTACAAAGGGCGATGCTATCACATCGAGCCCGTTGTTGGGGAGGAAAATCAATTTATCGCTTATGTAGCTTATCCATTAGACCTATTTGAAGAGGGTTCTGTTACTAACATGTTTACTTCCATTGTGGGTAACGTATTTGGTTTCAAAGCCCTACGCGCTCTACGTCTGGAGGATCTGCGAATTCCCCCTACTTATTCAAAAACTTTCCAAGGTCCGCCTCATGGTATCCAAGTTGAAAGGGATAAGTTGAACAAGTACGGCCGTCCTTTTTTGGGATGTACTATTAAACCAAAATTGGGATTATCCGCAAAAAATTACGGTAGAGCGTGTTATGAGTGTCTACGCGGTGGACTTGATTTTACCAAAGATGATGAAAACGTAAACTCACAACCATTTATGCGCTGGAGGGACCGTTTTGTCTTTTGTGCCGAAGCAATTTATAAATCACAGGCCGAAACCGGTGAAATCAAGGGGCATTACTTGAATGCGACTGCAGGTACATGCGAAGAAATGATGAAGAGAGCTATATTTGCGAGGGAATTAGGGGTTCCTATTGTAATGCATGACTACTTAACTGGGGGATTCACCGCAAATACTACTTTGGCTCATTATTGCCGCGACAATGGCCTACTTCTTCACATTCACCGGGCAATGCATGCAGTTATTGATAGACAGAAAAATCATGGTATGCATTTTCGTGTATTAGCTAAAGCATTGCGTATGTCTGGGGGAGATCATGTCCACGCCGGTACAGTAGTAGGTAAGTTAGAAGGGGAACGCGAAATGACTTTAGGTTTTGTTGATTTATTGCGCGATGATTTTATTGAAAAAGATCGTGCTCGCGGTATCTTTTTCACTCAGGACTGGGTATCTATGCCAGGTGTTATACCGGTGGCTTCAGGGGGTATTCATGTTTGGCATATGCCAGCTCTGACCGAAATCTTTGGAGATGATTCCGTATTACAATTTGGTGGAGGAACTTTAGGACATCCTTGGGGAAATGCACCTGGTGCAGTAGCTAATCGGGTGGCTTTAGAAGCTTGTGTACAAGCTCGTAACGAAGGGCGCGATCTTGCTCGTGAAGGTAATGAAATTATCCGAGCAGCTTGCAAATGGAGTCCTGAACTAGCCGCAGCTTGTGAAATATGGAAGGCGATCAAATTTGAGTTCGAGCCGGTAGATACTATAGATAAGTAGATAAAACTAGATATAAAGAAGGTCTAAATAAAAAAGAAGCGAAATAGAAAGAGAAAAAAGCAGTTACGAAATGCAGTAATTCTTCTTTATTCTTCTAATTGATTGCAATTAAACTCGGCTCAATCTTTTTTTTAAGATTGAGCCGAATAAAAATAGATCTTGATACGATCATGAGACTTGACAAATCGAGATTCCTCTATTCTATATATTTAGAATATATAAAGGTATAATACAATAAATAAATACAAATATAGTATTATCATATGATAATGGAATCAAATACGCAGTATTTACAGAAAAAGTCTTTATTTATTGGGAAAGAATCAATGAAAAAAGATTAGGAATCGCAATGCTACTATACGCGTCCGGAGGAGTATTCGGAATAATATTCTTCTATAATCCATTCTTGTGTCTTGCGCGGGGTCTTACTAACAGGACTTCGCTGCACGGGACGGGTTTTCGTCGAAAAGCTAACTCCACCCGGCATTTTCATACCCTTTGGGTGGTATATCGCCTTAAAAAGTCTAAGGGGGTAGTATGAGATCTGTAGTAGGTAAGAGAATTTGCCCTTTGATTTTGATTGAGTATGCTATTTTTCCGCCTTTACCGCGCATTATTGTATGAGCTTCTAGAGGATAGAGGAGCACGTATGCAGGAAGGAAATTACAGCTTAATAAAAAAGTCTAAAAAAGCTTCAACTTTACGGCACTATCAATCAACTAAAAAGCCCTATGTATGAATCCTTACAACCGGTGGGATAGGATAAGAGCGAGTTTCGGTATACTGGGGTTGGGGGATATCCTTATTTCAAAACCTGACGCGCATCTTGCGTTTGTGGGGGTCCGAGAGTGGTTGAAGAAGTATTGCATGTGGAAGTAGGTAGACGAAACTGATTTAGGATTCGAAATGGGCGCATTCGACTAAAAGTCGTACTGAGACCTTTTTAAAAGGGTATTCTGAAAGAGATATTTCATTTTCACAATCGCTTTCTTTTGAATCCAATTTCAAGTTCGATTAGAAGGATAGAAAGGCCATGAGGACGGGAAAAGAAAAATCAAATCTTTTTAATCTCCTTTTTTGCAATTTTCTTATTATCCATTCCATTCATTTTTTTTTATAGAATACTAAAGTATTCTATAGTATTCTATAAAAAATCTTTATTTTGCAAACTAAAAAATACAATAGTCAATATTCCTTATAATAGATATACTTAATTATATTATAAGAATCCTAAGATATTTTTCGAATAGATAGAAATAGTAAATTTGAATTGAGACACCTATTCTATGACGGATTTTAACTTACCTTCTATTTTCGTGCCTTTAGTAGGCTTAGTATTTCCGGCAATTGCAATGGCTTCTTTATTTCTTTATGTGCAGAAAAATAAGATTGTCTAGAACCGATGGGGCCGAATTTTCTCAATGTATTTCCACGCAGGATCATAATACAGATATTTTTTAGTGTAAGTAATATAATATGGTAGGGTATGTGGCTCTTTCTACACACAAATGAAAAACGGCTATGGATGCGGATATAGGCTACGAGCATAAATGCATGCATATGCGGAGCCGGGTATAGCGAGTTTTATTTTAAGTAGATCAACAGATATTTTTTGAATAGAAAGTCAATGTATCTAACCAATTATTTCACAGGAGTACTAGTTACTGAAGGCGATTTCAGAATCAAAAAAAGTAAAGTCAAAATCATTTAGCTTATTCTCTCAATTTCAATCGACCGCTGCTGGATTTAGTATATCTAATATGAATTGGCGATCAGAACACATATGGATAGAACTTCTAAAAGGTTCTCGAAAAAGAGGTAATTTTTTCTGGGCCTGTATTCTTTTTCTAGGTTCACTAGGATTTTTATCGGTTGGGGCTTCCAGTTATCTTGGTAAGAATATGATATCTGTACTTCCATCTCAACAAATTCTTTTTTTTCCACAGGGGGTCGTGATGTCTTTCTACGGAATCGCGGGCCTATTCATTAGCTCCTACTTGTGGTGCACTATTTTGTGGAATGTAGGCAGTGGTTATGACCGATTCGATAGAAAAGAGGGAATAGTGTGCATTTTTCGTTGGGGATTCCCTGGAATAAAACGTCGCGTCTTCCTTCGATTCCTTATGCGGGATATCCAATCAATTAGAATTCAGGTTAAAGAGGGTCTTTATCCTCGTCGTATCCTTTATATGGAAATCCGGGGCCAGGGGGTCATTCCCTTGACTCGTACTGATGAGAAGTTTTTTACTCCACGAGAAATTGAACAAAAAGCTGCCGAATTGGCCTATTTCTTGCGCGTACCAATTGAAGTATTTTGAATACCGATTTAATTTTTTTGAAATGAATTGAATGAATTGGATTCGTTATTGTAAGGAGATTTTTGAGTATTTATCTAAAGAAAGGAACAAACGAGGATAAGAGAAAATTGCTTCTAATTTGTTTTGTCCAAGTGAGATATATGGCATAATATTCTTCCATTTTCATCCGAAAGGGCTTTTTTTTTTATTCTATTTCTCTATTCCACTCCATCTAGATCTAAGAAAGAACCCAATGCAATGAAATTCCACTAGTATACAAAAAAGAGGAATAGATACAAGGTCTCAAACCTTGTTATAGAATTTTTGCTTCAAATAAAAAGAAATATCATATAGAGTCAGCGAATGAAATAGAGTCAGCGAATGAAGCAGATTCATTAACAACTCAATTTACAGATCAAAAATGAAAAAAAAGAAAGCATTGCCTTCTTTCCTATATCTTGTATTTATCGTACTTTTGCCCTGGGGAGTCTCTTTCTCTTTTAACAAATGTCTGGAACTTTGGATTAAGAATTGGTGGAATACCAGGCAATCTGAAACTCTCTTAACTGATATTCAAGAGAAAAAGGTTCTAGAAAGATTCATAGAATTAGAAGAACTTTTTCTCTTGGACGAAATGATAAAAGAGAAACCGAAGACACATGTACAAAAACCTCCTATAGGAATACACAAGGAAATAATACAATTGGTCAAAATAGATAATGAGGATCATCTCCATATCATTTTGCATTTCTCGACAAATATAATCTGTTTGGCTATTCTAAGTGGTTCTTTTTTTCTGGGTAAAGAGGAACTTGTCATTTTGAATTCTTGGGTTCAGGAATTCTTCTATAACTTAAATGACTCAATAAAAGCTTTTTTGATTCTTTTAGTTACTGATTTTTTTGTTGGATTTCACTCCACCCGCGGTTGGGAACTACTAATTCGTTGGGTCTACAACGATCTTGGATGGGCTCCTAATGAGCTAATTTTCACTATTTTTGTTTGTAGTTTTCCAGTGATTCTAGATACATGTTTTAAATTTTGGATCTTTTTTTCTTTAAACCGTCTATCTCCTTCGCTTGTAGTCATTTATCATTCAATTAGTGAAGCATAAACTCATTCGATTTCCTGATATTAATCAAATTAGCATCTTTCTTCCTTTAGAAAGAAAGCCCTTTTCCATTTTAGCAAAATTCTTTCTATTTCTACCTGCTCAAGGTATTCATCATTCCAGTACAACTGTTGCAGTAGAATGACAACAGACTCGTGTATAGGGAACTAGATTAGCTTAGCTACCTATCTAATTTATTGTAGAAATTCTGGGATCTGCGATTGGATATGGAAAATAGAAATACTTTTTCTTGGGTAAAGGAACAGATGATTCGATCGATTTCTGTATCGATCATGATATACGTAATAACTCGGACATCTATTTCAAATGCATATCCCATTTTTGCGCAGCAGGGTTATGAAAACCCACGAGAAGCAACCGGACGAATTGTATGTGCCAATTGCCATTTAGCTAATAAGCCCGTGGATATTGAAGTTCCCCAAACTGTGCTTCCCGATACTGTATTTGAAGCAGTTCTTCGAATTCCTTATGATATGCAACTGAAACAAGTTCTTGGTAATGGGAAAAAGGGAGGGTTAAATGTGGGTGCTGTTCTTATTTTGCCCGAGGGATTCGAATTAGCGCCGCCCGACCGTATTTCTCCTGAGTTGAAAGAAAAGATAGGAAATCTTTCTTTTCAGAGTTATCGTCCCGATAAAAAAAATATTCTTGTGATAGGCCCTGTTCCCGGTAAGAAATATAGTGAAATCGTCTTTCCCATTCTTTCCCCCGATCCTGCTACGAAGAAAGACGTTCATTTCTTAAAATATCCCATATATGTAGGGGGAAACCGAGGAAGGGGACAGA